AAAGCCCCCTTTTTACCATTAGCAAGAACTTGTTTCAGTTGCATATCATAAGGGATTCGAACAACTGCTTCAAATACAGTATCAGGAAGCACAGCTTGCGGAACTTCAATATCCACGGGCTTATTAGCTAAATGGCAATTGGCACATACAATTCGTCCAGTTGCTTCTCGTGGATTTTCATAACCCTGCTGCGCAAAAATGGGATATGCATTTGAAATAGACGCCCGAGTTATTACATATATCATAATCGATACAGAAATGGATCGAGTCATCTGTTCCTTTACCCAAGAAAAAGTATTTCTATTTTGCATGGTCCAATCGTTGATCCCGGAATTTCTACAATAAATTAGAAAGGTAGCTAGCTAGTATAGTTCCCTATCCACGAGTCTGCCATTGTACTGGAATAATTGTACAAATATAGGACGAATAACTTGACCAGGTAAACAGGTAGAAGTATAAAGAATCAGTAAGATTGAAAATACTTTCCTTATACACGAAGAAACATTCTAATTTGATTCATATCATTCAATGAATGAGTTCTTCATTCATTCATTGAATGATAAATGACTACAAGTGAAGGAGATACACGATTTAAATAATGGAAGATCCAATATTTCACAATTGTATCTAGAATAACTGGAAAAGTGGAAACAAGACCAGATATAATTTGATCATTATGAGCCAATCCAAAATCGTTGTAGACCGAACCAATTATAAGTTCCCAACCATGGGTCGAGTGAAATCCAATCCATAAATCAGTAACTAAAAGAATTGAAAAAGCTTTTATTGTGTCACTTAAATTATAGAGAAATTCCTGAACCCAAGAATTAAGAATTCTAAGTTCTTCATTACCCAGAATAAAATAACCACTTAGAATAGCGAAACATATTATATTTGTCGAGAAATGCAAAATGATATGTAGATTATACTCATTGTGTGTTTTGATTAATTGTATCGTTTCCTTGTGTATTTCTATACGAAGCTTTTGTATATGTGTGTCCGGGTACTCCTTTATCATTTCGTCCAACAGGAATAGTTCTTCTAATTCTATGAATCTGTCTAGAACGTTTTTCTCTTGAATATTATTCAAAAAAGTTTCGGATTGCCGGGTATTCCACCAATTAGTAATCCAAGGTTCCAGACTTTTCTTAAATGAGAGAGAGACCCACCAGGGCAAAAATACTATAGATATGAGATATGGGAGGGAAGTCAATGTGTGTGTGTGTTTTTTTCATTTTGTATATGTGAATTGTTAAGGTATCGAACCTATAAATCTATTCCCATTTTTGTCTTAAAATTTCGTCCTTGGATCTAGATATAGAAATAGAATAAGGGTCCTTTTCGGCTAAGATATATATAGAATTCCCGGAGATATCTCAATTGGGAAAATTAGAACTAATTTCATCTAAATTTGATTATCCGTTCGATGAATACTCGAAAACCCACTGGAAGTCACGAATATTCGTCGGATTTCGAGACGAAAAAACTCCCCTCGCATCAATATTTAGAAATGAATCACCATATAACCAAAGCCCGGAAATAACGTATGAATTCAAATTCTTGAACCTAAAAAGAGAGATTCTATATTACGATTACGAAATCCAAGTTCGGATATATTTGATGAAGCATACTTATTAGATTATAATTATAGTAGATAAGACTTTTTACTAGTATAAAATATAAAAAAATGGAGTTGGTTTACAAAAAATTGCTTTTGATTATAGTTGTTGTTCCATATACGTTCTCCTGCTTTTGTTTTATTCTATGAGGTCTCCTCGACAACGGAACGGGAAAAAATTGAATATGTTTCTTTCGAATGAACATTCTGCGGAAACTTCAGTTGTCTTAAAAGGGGAATTCACAAGTGTCTTTTCTCATGCTGGGAAGACATTTATTCTTCAGTTCATTTCAAAATACTTCAATTGGTACGCGCAAGAAATAGGCCGATTCAGCAGCTTTTTGTTCAATTTCTCGTGGAGTCAAATTATCATCAGTACGAGTCAATGGAATGGCTCCCTGGCCTCTGATTTCCATATAAAGGACACGACGAGGATAAAGACCCTCTTTAATCTCCATTCTGATGGATTGTATATCTCTCATAAGGAAACGAAGGAAAATGCGACGATTTATTCCCGGAAATCCCCAACGAAAAATATATACTATTCCTTCCTTTCTATCAAAGCGGTCATAACCACTACCTACATTCCACGAAATTGTGCACCACAAATAGGAGCTAATGAATAGACCTGCAATCCCATAAAAAGACATCACAATCCCTTGTGGAAAAAAAATTATTTGCTGAGATGGAAATACGGATATCAGATTCCTACCAAGATAACTGGAAGTTCCAACCACTAAGAACCCTAGTGAACCTAAAAAAAGGATACAGGCCCAACAAAAATTACTTGTTTTCCGAGACCCCGTTATAAGTTCTATCCATATATGTTCTGATTGCCAGTTCATACTATACTAGATCCGCTTGCATTCGATTGGAATTGAGAGAATAACCAAAATGAATTTGACTTTACTTCTATTGATCCCGAAGTAACTCTCATCAACTAGCACTATTTTGATGGAAACCATCGGGAGTAATTGATTATATACGTTGACTTTTTATTTAAAATATTCGCCAATCCATTCATTTGATATCCGCGTAAATGCATATATATATATGCATTTACGCGGATATCATGTGTCCGTATGCATAACAAACAGTTCTTTCCTTTGTGTTCGAAAAGAGCCACATATCGTACCATATTAAACTAAATAAATATATGTATTATGGTCCCGTTATGATACCGTGTTCAAATAAATTGATGGGAATTGGTTCCGTCGGATCTATACAATCTTATTTTTTTGGACATGAAGAGATAAAGAAGCCATTGCAATTGCCGGAAATACTAGGCCCACTAAGGGCACAAAAATGGAGGGTAAGTTGAGATCTGTCATAGAACGGGTGCCCCTTTCTTTATACCTATTATAAAGATATCTTATCATAAAGATATCTATTTCATTTATAAGTAATATGAATGAAATCTATTATAAGTGCAAGGAATGTCGAATTAAATGAAGTGTACCTAATTCATCTTTCATTTTCAAAATGCATTTTTGGATTATTCTTCTCCCATCCTTATCTTCTTTCTAATTCTAATAAGGAGTTTTTTTTATTAGAATGAACTAAATATAAATACTTGTTCGCTAAAAATAATTGTAATTGAATTTAGTGCTCTACTTGAATTTCAATTTCCTTTGTTTTGATTCAAGGGAAAGAAACCGTGTAGTTGAAATAGCTCACTCAGAACACCTTTTAAAGGATTACGTGGTACGATTGAGTCGAATAAGCCCTTCTCGAATAAATACTCAGCTGATTGTGAACCCTCGGGTACTGTCTTATTCAATGTTAGTTCAATTACTCTTTTACCCGCAAATGCAATGTAGGCATTTGGTTCAGCAATAATAACATCTCCCAACATACCAAAACTGGCTGTTACTCCACCGGTTGTAGGAGATGTAAGGATTGAGACATAGAATAACTTTTTAGTTGATTGATAATTATGTAAAACAGAAGAGATTTTAGCCATTTGCATCAAGCTCAAACTTCCTTCTTGCATACGTGCTCCTCCGGAAGCACACACAATAACGATGGGTAGATATCGATTAGTCGCATACTCGATCAAACGGGTGATTTTCTCGCCAACTACGGATCCCATACTACCCCCCATGAACTCAAAATCCATAACCCCAATAGCTATCGGAATACCGTTTAGTTGACCTACGCCCGTTTGAACAGCTTCAGTTAAACCCGTCTTTCTTCGATAAGAATCGATACGCTCTATATAAACTATATAAAGTTCTTCTTCTTCTTCTTCTACAAGAGGTTCTTTAGGAGGCTCTATCGAACCTTCTACAGGAGGTTCTTTAGGAGGCTCTATCGAACCAGGCTGTTCTACAGGAGGTTCTTTAGGAGGCTCTATCGAACCAGGCTGTTCTACAGGAGGTTCTTTAGGAGGCTCTATCGAACCAGGCTGTTCTACAGGAGGTTCTTTAGGAACTTTTATTATAGAAAAACGTTTTCTTTTGCTATAATATTGTTGATTCAAATAAGTAAAAAAGTCTTCATCTTTAAAAGGTTTATTTATATATTCTTCCATCTCTTTAGAAGGTACTGAATTTATATAAGGCTTCTTTCTAAAACATTTTTCTTCTATCGAAGGCTGTTCTATAGGCTGTTCTACAGGAGGTTCTAAAGGAGGTTCTACTATAGGCTGTTCTTCTTTATAAAGTTCTTCTTTATAAAGTTCTTCTTCTTCTTCTTCTTCTTCTTCTATAGGCTGTTCTTCTTCTTCTTCTTCTTCTATAGGAGGTTCTACTATATAAAGTTCTTCTTTATAAAGTTCTTCTTCTTCTTCTTCTATAGGCTGTTCTTGTTCTATAGAAGGTTCTTCCTCTGAATCAAATTCTATGGGGTCCAAAGAGACCATATCTTCATCCATCGAATCCCAGGTGCCCGGATCAATCGAAAGTTCAATTCTATCTGAACTGCTCATTTTCAAATGATATCCACAGTGTTCGCAAATATTCATTTTTGATTTAAAAAACTGCTTATAATTTAATCCATAGCAGTCTTCGCATTGAACCCATAAATGTTTGTATTTATGATTTATATCAATATCAAAATTACTGTCATTACCATTCGTTCTTATACTAGTACTAGAACTCCCGCTTTCACTACCACTTACACTTTCCATACAAATGAGATTATAAATAGAACTGTCACTAGAATTGTTGGTACCACCCAAAGCAGAACTATACATTGATTTACTCAACCCACACCCATGTTCTAGCTTTTCGCTAAACAACATAAAATTGAACCGCCGTTTTATCATAGAATAAAGTGCCTCCTAATTTTATTAAAATTTAAATCATATAATTATAATTATATGATTTCAATAAGAAATATGAATAGAATAGTCATTTCATGCCTATCAAATGAAAATTTG